AAAGAAGTAAGTCAGTGGATAGGAGTAAATCCGTATTTATTTTAATATCTGTGTCTGTTCGAATCTCATTAACAAATGATCAAGTTACATATCATATAGAAATATGTTATGGAGCCGATATATTTTCTTTGAATCTCATTTTATTTAGGTATTTCGTGTTTGGTTCTAAGTAAAAATTGGAAATCTACAGAACAATTGAGGCAGGGGTGATTTCCCCTATCACCCTTTTATTCACTTTATGATAAGAGTCGATTATTGTGAAATATTACTTAATCCCATGTTAAACAAAATCTATAAATATATATCATCTAAAATATATAAAATGAGGAAATATTTCGCTTATATGGTATGTATCGTTCTATTTCAATGACAATAATTTTTCGGTTTTTGTGAAAAAGATTTTTGATACCTTAAATTATTTAAATTCTATATTATAGAATAGAATATCTATAACAGTGACAACTCTTCAGTCTATCTGATAGATACGAAAAACCCTCCTTATTTTTTTGATTTTCGTAATTTGATTTTCGTAATCAGATGAAAAGAATAAAGATTCAAATCTGAACTTAGATCATTTTTTTATCCATCTCATGAAAAAAAATTGGATTTCGTTTTTCTTTTATCTATTTAAAAGTGATGAGTCAATTCAAAAAGAAAGACTTATCTTCCTATGAAGATCAAACGTCATGCTTATTGTCCAATTTTCTTCAAATTAAATAATGATGTCTAAATAGGAAACTTTTTCAATTTCAATTAGAACTATTTTTATTAAATATTTTTAATGATTGCTTGTAAGTGGAATCTTTATTTGGTACTCAAAAAGTAGGAAATCGTTTAATCTATCCTGTTGAGTCACTTGAAGATGCAGATTAAAAGAGTTATTCGTTTATATATTTCGATTTCTTGCTATTATCTATATTATCTATATATTATTTATGTATGTGAAAGATGCTGTCTTGCTAAGACTTTTTCAGAAAAATCGTTTCATATCATATTATCATATATAGAAGAAAAAGCCTAGATTATGATGTCTATGTACAACTGAACCAATGACTATTCATGATTCCATAATTGAATCAATTCCATACCGGTTCCAAATTAGAGGAATATTATGTTAAAACTTCGTTTGAAACGATGTGGTAGAAAGCAACGTGCGACTTGAAGGACACGATCCGTTGTGGATTTTTCCATCCACCATTTTCGATTTATCTAAGGATGAGAGTGCTCTTGGCTCGACATTGTTTGTTCTGTTACACTCGATTTTTTGTTGGGTTGTAAATAGTCCACGATGAAGCTCGAGTAGAAAGGATTAATTCATTTCTCGGGGGCAAGGATCTAGGGTTAATGCCAATTAATCGGAACAACTTCGTAAACGTATCTTCCATATATAGAAATCGAAAGGATCCAATTCGAGCAAGTTTCCAATTTAAAAGCAAGACTTGTTAGAATTTAGCAAACTTTTTCGATTCAAAGTGTATCACACGTGAATCAACTGTCCGTAGGATTCTTTGATAGAAAGAAATCAAAAAAGGGGTATGTTGCTGCCACTTTGAAAGGATTAAGAAGCACCGAAGTAATGTCTAAACCCAATGATTTAAAATAAGGATAAAGGATCTAAGAACAAGGAAAGACCTTTTTAATTGTCTCGATAGTCTCACTAATTGGATCAGACTAAAGAATCCAAATAGAATTTGAAACGAGACAAAAGACAAACAAAACAAAAGGGGTTAAAGACCACTCAATAAATGAAAGTGACTAAAGATTTTTCCTTTGAGCTATTTGAGAGTTATCCAACTTGAGTTATGAGTACGAATGGTTTCTTTTTCATTTTCAGGAAGGAAAAAAGACTGAAATCAGAGTCTAATTGATTTTCTAGGCCCATTTGTCATTTAATTTATTAGAATTGCATACATAGACAAAACTTCGAAGCAAATCATTTTTCTCGAGCCGTACGAGGAGAAAACTTCCTATACGGTTCTAGGGGGGGTGTTGGTCATCTACATTTATCCCAATGAGCCGTCTATCGAATCGTTGCAATTGATGTTCGATGCCGAAGAGAAGGAAAAGATCTTAGAAAAGTGGGGTTTTATGATCCAATGAAGAATCAAACTTATTTAAACGTTCCTCTTATTCTATATTTCCTTGAAAAAGGTGCTCAACCCACAGGAACTGTTCAGAATCTTTTAAAGAAAGCGGAAGTTTTTAAGTAACTTCCGTCTAATCAAACGAAATTCAATTAAAGAAAGACTAAGGGGGGGGTAGCAACTTATATATAACTTTGTATAATTTTGCTCGACTTGTTTTTTGATTTCCCCCCCCCCCTACTGCTGTAATTGTTTCCGTTGAATCCGATATCTAGAACGACAAAACCTTAGTTTATTGATTTTCTAAATAGCAAATTCGGACATTTCCTTCAATTGTGTGGTTTTCATTGGAACTCGACTAACTAACAAGGAATCCACTTTGCTTATTCCACTTAGATTCATGAAATACATTATGA